CCTCAAACCCATTTGAACGTAGCGGATAACAGCGGGGCCCGAGAATTGATGTGTATTCGAATCATAGGAGCTAGTAATCGACGATATGCTCATATTGGTGACGTTATTGTTGCTGTAATCAAAGAAGCAGTACCAAATACACCTCTAGAAAGATCAGAAGTGATTCGAGCTGTAATTGTACGTACTTGTAAAGAACTCAAACGCGACAACGGTATGATAATACGATATGATGACAATGCTGCAGTTGTTATTGATCAAGAAGGAAATCCAAAGGGAACCCGAATTTTTGGCGCGATCCCCCGGGAATTAAGACAGTTAAATTTCACTAAAATAGTTTCATTAGCACCTGAAGTATTATAAGGGAATACCGTGATATAGTTTATAGTATTTGAATGAAATGGATTAATTTAAATTAAATTAGTAGATTGTTTGTATATCACGCATATACCTTTTTAAATTCATAAATATTTATGAATTCAGAAAAAAAAGAAATAGAGCATGTTGATTATATCCAAATTCGGGGGCAACAATAATCTTAGTTTATCATGAGTAAAGACACTATTGCTGACATAATAACCTCTATACGAAATGCTGACATGAATGAAAAAAGAACAGTTCGAATACCATCTACTAACATGACTGAAAATATTGTTAAAATCCTTTTACGAGAAGGTTTTATTGAAAACGTGAGAAAACATCAGGAAAGCAATAAATATTTTTTGGTTTTAACCCTACGACATAGGAGAAATAGGAAAGGATCATATAGAACTGTTTTAAATTTAAAACGGATCAGCCGGCCCGGCCTACGAATTTATTCTAACTATCAAGGAATTCCGAGAATTTTAGGCGGAATGGGGATTGTAATTCTTTCTACTTCTCGAGGGATAATGACAGACCGAGAGGCTCGAATAGAAGGAATCGGCGGGGAAATTTTGTGTTATATATGGTAATCTTTCTGATAGCCGAATTATATGCGGAACTTTCATATTTGTGAAAAAAAAAAAAGAGTAAAGGGTAGGTTTCTAATATTATGCCTCTTTGATTAGTTGATGCTTCAAAGCCGTTTTACCTGGAATGAAAGAACAAACGCGAGGGTTTAATTACTGAACTACGTCCCAACGGTATGTATGTTTCGAGTTCGTTTAGATAACGAAAATCCGATTCTGGGTTTTGCTTCGGGAAAGGTTCAACGTAATTTTATACGTATACTACCAGTAAATAGAATAAAAATTGTGGTAAGTTCTTATGATTCAACTAAAGGGCATATAATTTGTATATTCAAAAGTAAAGACTCAAATAATTAGGTGATTTTTTGATTTCAACATTCTTTCGTAGGGATACAATTCGAAGTTAAAAATTTTAAGAAACTTATTTTCTTCCAATCAATTAAGTAGATTCCGAATTAAGAAAAGGAGTGACAAATATGAAAATAAGGGCTTCCGTTCGTAAAATTTGTGAAAAATGTCGATTGATCCGTAGGCGGGGACGAATTATAGTAATTTGTTCCAACCCGAGACATAAACAAAGACAAGGATAATCTTTTTAAACCAAAAAGGACTCCCAAAATCGAAAGGACCTGATGTACAGATGTACAAAAAATCAGTAAAAAAAATCAGTAAAAAAAACCAGGATCTGTTTTGACATGAAATGGATATATCCATATATCTCTGACTTATATTTATGAGATGATAAAATATGGCAAAACCTATACCAAAAATTGGTTCACGTAGAAATAGACGTATTGGTTCACGTAAGAATGCGCGTAGAATACCAAAGGGAGTTATTCATGTTCAAGCAAGTTTCAACAATACCATTGTGACTGTTACAGATGTACGGGGTCGAGTAATTTCTTGGTCCTCCGCCGGTACTTGTGGATTCAAGGGTACAAGAAGAGGGACACCATTTGCCGCTCAAACCGCAGCGGGAAATGCTATTCGTACAGTGGTGGATCAAGGTATGCAACGAGCAGAAGTCATGATAAAAGGCCCGGGTCTCGGGAGAGATGCGGCATTAAGAGCTATTCGTAGAAGTGGCATACTATTAAGTTTCATACGGGATGTAACCCCTATGCCGCATAATGGCTGTAGGCCCCCCAAAAAAAGACGTGTGTAAACATTGAAGAGATTTCAAGAGAAATAAATAATTCAATGATTTGATCAAATAATATTACTATGGTTCGAGAGAAAGTAACAGTATCTACTCGGACACTACAGTGGAAGTGTGTTGAATCAAGAGCAGACAGTAAGCGTCTTTATTATGGACGCTTTATTCTGGCCCCACTTATGAAAGGCCAAGCCGATACAATAGGCATCGCGATGCGAAGAGCTTTACTCGGAGAAATAGAAGGAACATGTATTACACGTGCAAGATCTGAGAAAATACCACACGAATATTCTACCATCGTAGGTATTCAAGAATCTGTACATGAAATTTTAATGAATTTGAAAGAAATTGTATTGAGAAGTAATCTGTATGGAACTCGTAATGCGTCTATTTGTGT